TGCCCTAATGCAGTACAAAAGCGTGCCTTCGTCAAAGATCCAATCAGATAAATAATTGGAACGGTCGTATCGACCTTCTTCATATAATTTCCTATTAGAAATGAATTTTCTAGCATTTGACTCCGTACCACCAAAGAATTGAATGACACGCCGGAAAGATAGCCCAGAAAGTTGATAGAGTACTTGGCTAAGTGGTTTAGATGAACCTTTCCTGGTTGAGACGACACGTAAAAATGCCATTGCCATAAACGGGCAAGGTAATATTTCCATTTATTCATCAGAAGAGGCGTATCCTTTGAAGCCAGAATGGATTTTTCTTGATATCTAACATAATGCATGAAAGGGTCCTTGAACAACCATAAGATGACCTGCAAATCTTTAGCAAAGACTTCAACAAGATGTTCGACTTTTCCATAGAAATACATTCGCTCAACGAGGACTCGAGAGGATGTTGATCGTAAATGAGAGGGTTGGTTACATAGAAAAAAGAGGATGGATTCATATTCATATACATGAAAATTATATAGAAACAATAACAATCTTGGATTACTTTTTAAAAAAACAGAAATAGAGTTCTTTGGAGTAATAAGACTATTCGCATTAAAATACTCGTGGAGAAAGAACCGTAATAAATATAACGAAGAGGCATCCTTTACCCAGTATCGAAGAAGTTGAACCAAGATTTCGGGACAAATGGGGTGGGGTAGTAGTACATCTATCACATAATTTAAATGTAACAATTTGTCCTCGAAAAAAGGAAATATTGAATGAATTGATTGAAAATTATGATATTTTTCAATTTCTTTCCCTTCTAAAAAAGCTACCAACCGTAGGGAAAATGGAATTTCCGCCACAACAGCAAATCCCTCTGATATAATTCGAGAATCCAACTTATTGTTGTGCCAAAAAATAGGATTTTGGTTAGACTCATTAGTAGCAATACTCAAATAAATCGGTTGATACATTCGCGTAATTAACTGTTTCACACTCAGTGAACTAGATTTATTGTCATAACCCCCACTTTCCAATGAAATTGTCGAGCTATTTAAACCATGATCATGAGCAAGTGCATAAATATACTCCCGAAAAAGAAGCGGGTATAGCAAGCCGTGTTGTTGAGATCTATCTAGTTCGAAATAGACTTGAAATTCCTTCATTTGAAATTCGATTAAAAACAAAAGAACAAAGGTAAGGAAGTTGGTGGGCGATCAAACGATACATAGTGCGATATCGTGAAAACAAAGTATTGTAGTAAAAAAAGTAGATACCTTGAAAACGGGTCAACTCATCAACGGATTCTCTATCCTCTCATTTGCAGTTAATTTAATTTATGTTTGTTATACTCTAACAAAGTGGTTAGAAACCCTTTATTTTTTCACTCCAATCGCTCTTTTGATTTGGAAAAAACAACTATCTTTTTTTATCAATATACTGCTTCTTCTACACATTCATCTACAACCCATAATAGGGATTCACGAATATTTAGGACTCATTAAATAAATCGATAATTCACTCATGGGAAACCCTATTCCCCGCGTTAGGAACTAATATCTTTTTAACGTTTAATTAGATCGGATAATCATTCAAATTAAGAAACGAAGCTCGTTACTTTTTGTTTCCCTCTAATTGGAACCCTAGGGCTCTATCCATTTATTCACTCAACCTAACTTTGAATTCAATTTCTTTTGTTCCGCGCCAAGAATTCAAACTTGGTTTTGTATCGATTGAAAAAGAATAAAATATTCTCATAATTATCCATTGATACGACATGCTGTTTTTTCCATTCATTCCTTTCAGGATCAGTCGTAGTCTTACAAACTCTCCCGAAGATTTGGACGAATCTTTGCTTCATAGAAATGTGTAAAAGATGCTAGCCGTACTTAAAAGCCGAGTACTCTACCATTGAGTTAGCAACCCAAAGAATTCGAATGGGTAGATAGAATCGGAATAAAAAGAAATAAACGAAATTTAATTTCACAACGGAATCACAATATTAAACTAGCAAGAACTCAAAAAAAATTTCGAATTGATTCTGAACATAAAAATAAAAAACCTATAGGACGGAGATAAATGAGTCCGTTTCTCCACGATCAAATTATATTTGTTCAATACACTATTGTCAACATGACATTGAATATCAAGATTGCGACAATACTAAAAAAAAATAAATAAAATGACGAAAACAAAAAGAGTGAATTGTTTATTTATTAAATTCAAAATTAAAGTAAAATAAAAATAACAAATATAATTTGATATTTTAATACTATTTTAAGAAAAAGGTATAATAAATATCGAAATTAATAAATTAATAAAGAATATCTAAAGAATTAGATAAATAAAAACTTTAGGAATACCTTTTTCGATAAATACTTGAAAAATCCGAAAAGAAAGAGGTATGAATAGAACAAAAGGGGGGGGATAGTAAAGAAAAAATTCTACAAAACTATATAAGACTCCTCCACACCCTCTTTTTTTTTTGTTATATTCCTTAATAGAATTTCATTTTAGTAAGACTAAGTTCTGTAAAAACCCCCGCTTTCTTTGAAATATCATGAACGGTTCCTGTAGGTTGGGCGCCCTTGTCAAGGAAATATAGAATAGCAGGAACATTTAAATGGGTTTGATTATTTATCGGATCATAAAAACCCACTTTCCGAAGATCTCTTCCTTCTCTTCGGGATCGACCATCAATTGCAACGATTCGATAAACGGCTCATTGGGATAGATATAGATGAAGAATATCCCCCCTAGAAACGTATAAGAAGTTTTCTCCTCGTACGGCTCGAGAAAAAAAAATGGTTATAAGCGATAGTTATGTCTATGTATAAAATTAGAATTGAAAAAAACTCTATAAAATAATCAAATCAATTAGAGATTTAAGTCCTTCTTTTTTTTCTTTTCTAAAAAAGAAAAAAAGCATCCGTACTCTCATACCTCAAGTTGGATAAGTTTCAAAGCCCAAACGAAAATACTTAGGCATTTCATTTCCTTTTTTGAGCGGTCTCAAGCCACTTTCCTTTTTTGTTTGTCTCGTTTCGAATCGAATCGATTTTTTGATTTTTCATTCTGGTCGAATTGTTGAGACAATTGAAAATGGTATTTCCTTGTTCCAGGATCCTTTATCTTTTCTTTAAATCATTGGGTTTAGACATTACTTCGGTGATCTTTAAAGTTTTTTTTAGTTTTCAATTTTGAAAAAAAAAAAAGACAGCAACACACCCCTTTTTATTTCTTTCTATCAAAGAATCATACGAACAATTGATTCCTACGGGATACACTTTTGATGGAAAGAGTTTTCCCAATTCCAACAAAATTTCCCCTTGCTTTTTTTGTTTTGGATTTTTTAATTGTTCGAATCAGATCCTTTCGATTTCTATATCAAAATTTACTTACGAAGTTTTTTCCAACTTATTGATTGGTATTAACCCTAGATCCTTGCCCCTGAGAAATGAAGAAATCCTTTTACTCGAGCTCCATCCTGTCCTAGCTACATTACCACCCATCAAAGGATGAGGATTCTAATAGAACAGAAGAAAGAATGTCGAGCCAAGAGCCCATTCATAGAAAATCAAAATGGTGGATGCAAATCCACAGCGGATCATGTCCTTCAAGTCGCACGTTGCTTTCTACCACATCGTTTCAAACGAAGTTTTACCATAACATTTCTCTAGTTTGGAACTGGTATGTAATTGATTCCATTATGGAATCATGAATAGTCATTGCTTAAGTCTATACACAGTCTTTTTCCTTGTAGATGGAGGGAATAGTTAGGTTGTTAGTCTTTCATCCGGAATCCCGAAATGAAAGATCAAATCAGAATAAAAAAAAAAAAGGTGATTTCCGTATCTATCAGATTAGACTGAACAATTTTCGTTGGAAGTAATTATGTATATTGTATGTTAATTATTTAACAGTAAGGTAAGGGCTCATAAATCTTAAAAAAAGCGAAAGAAGATTATCATTATCTCTGAAATCGAAGGATAGCAATCCATGCATATAAGCCTTTCCTAAAATTTTGAGTCGTTTTTTGTCTGGGCTTCCGATTCAATAATCGTTCCCCAAATTGAAAATAATGTAAAATGTAAATAGACTGTATGAATCACCCCCGTCTCAATTGTTATTCCCGAGATTTACAATTATTAATTTAGTCATTAAATAAAGCTCAAGACAAAATACCTTAATTTTTTAGGTTAAGGTTAAAGAAAATCCATTCCTTGTGGAACAGGATTCTTGGTTACTGAGATTTGGACCGACACGGATATTCCAATCGGTATCTTTCAGTGCTCCCTAACTCTTATCTACCCCCACCCCGAACTCTTTCTGGGGAGATGCTGAATCCTAAAAAAAAAAGATCTTATTTTATGGGATGCTAGACTCTTTTTTATAGATATAAAGACAAAAAGGCCCAGATTAAGTCATTGTTTCCTTCTAAATTTTTAGATTCTGTCCGGCCTGGGACGGAAGGATTCGAACCTCCGAATACCGGGACCAAAACCCGTTGCCTTACCACTTGGCGACGCCCCATTTCAATTTCTATTGGTACTAATAAACAGTATTATTGGTATTGGTTATTTGTCAATTCCAGTCCAAGCCTGAAAATTCGATTATTGTTTTAGTTCAGGATTGTGACACATGGAAGTGTAAAATAAAACTTTTAATTTATTGATCATTACATAGAATTCAATTAAGATATTGTATGAAAGTATGATTTCTTCAATTCTGACACGAGAATAGAAGGATTTTGGTTTTGATTGGTTCAGTTCCAAGAAGTATTTTTATTGTCTACCTTACTTTCTTTTCTTCCTTTTTATCTTATATCAATAAGATATTAATAACTCAATCAAAATCAAATTCTCTCCAAAAAAAAGGTTTGTTATGTTTAATATCTTTCGTTTAATGTATATCTGTCTTAATTCTGCCCTTTATTCGAATAGTTTTTTATTCGCCAAATTGCCTGAGGCCTACGCTTTTTTGAATCCAATTGTAGATGTTATGCCAGTAATACCTGTTCTATTTTTTCTCTTAGCCTTTGTTTGGCAAGCTGCTGTAAGTTTTCGATGAAACCTTTAATATTGGGCTAGAAAATTTCATGATTTATCCGAGTTAGAAAAAAAAATTATAACAATTGAGAAGATCAGATGAGTCTTACAATATGAACGAACCCTCACCTCAATTTAAACAGTGAAATTCTTGGGGAGCCACGATCTGTTTTGACCCCTCTTTTTGTTATTTGTTGATTATAACCCCTTTTCACTGAAACCATATTAGAACCAACCACAATGTTGAATTCGAATTGGGTTAATTTCTGAAAACTCTTTTCTATTTATAGAATCGAAATTCTAAAAAAAACTTCATTTCTTGATGTCAAAATCGGATATGTCGTATCAAAATATAGAATCTATTTTTTTCCTTTTACCCCCAAAAATTATTTGGAGATTGTATAATGCTTACTCTCAAACTCTTTGTTTACACCGTAGTGATATTCTTTGTTTCTCTCTTCATCTTCGGATTCCTGTCTAATGATCCAGGGCGTAATCCCGGACGCGAAGAATAAAAAAAAGAAGGGGTTGCTTGCTTTAGTCGTAGAAATGTTCTTAGGGTTTTCTCAATTCCACATCTGTTACTATCTGTTAAGGAAAAGTGTTCACTAAAAAAGATACGAAGCGATCGACCGAAACGGAAAGAGAGGGATTCGAACCCTCGGTACGAATAACTCGTACACCGGATTAGCAATCCGACGCTTTAATCCACTCAGCCATCTCTCCTAATTGAAAAAAGAAAATAATTACTATGTTACATTACATAAAAAAAAAAAAAATGCTTGAAAAAAGCCGCCTTTACTTTATTTTATATCTTTACTTTCTATATTCTCGATATTCTAGAGAATATAGAAAGTAATTTGATTATATAGCTCATAGAAAATATAGCTTATAGAATATTTTTTTTATTGTCTTGTGTATTCTATTATAGAAATGGATCGCACTGTATCAGCAATTCCATTTCTATCATTTATAGAAAATTCAAAGACGGAGAGCATTCGAAAGAGATAAAATAGAAAAAACTAAATAAAAGAATATCTCTTTAATTTCGTTCAACGGGGCCCTTTTTATTTCCACTTCGACGGCCTGGCCTGGTCAATATCCAGCCAGGCACTTTTTTTGTTCTAATGAAACATATCGCCAACCATAGAAAAAATGCGAACCATAACATAAACCAAAAATTTTTATTTGGATTTGATTTGAAAACCCAAAAATGAAATAAAAAAAGAAATACTTGTTATTGGATTCAAAGAACAAGAAAAAGAAGTACTATTTCCATTCCTATGATGATAGAGAATTAGAATCAAAGTGTCATTTCTTATTATTCTTTCATTTATTTTTTTTATTTCCATTTCTTTGACTTTTACTGGAAAAAATACTGAAAAAAAAAGGAAAAAAGAACTAGGGATTTCTTCACAATCCACTTCTTTTTGTGTTATGACTTAAGTTGTTTTGTTGAGCCATATCTGTCAAAATTCGTCCAATAAAAGAGTTTTTTTTATGAATTTTTCAATTTAGTTATTTAACCGAAAAAACTCCCCCTTTCCTAATTGCATTAGGACTCCTGACAAAGACGTCAACGTTCCAATTTCGAATTTTCATTTCATGATTATTTTGAATTCCGGTTCTATCTTGATTCCATCCGATTCTCTTGTTCGACAAAAAGACCTTTTTATACAATAATCCCATTGTAGCGGGTATAGTTTAGTGGTAAAAGTGTGATTCGTTCAAGTAATCCCCTTAATAGTTAAGGGGTCCTTCATTTTCATTGATATTCCAATCAAAAACTTTATTTCTTAAAAGGATTCAAGTTGAATCCTTTCACTCTAAAATGAAAAAAAAAAGATTCGGGGAAAAATATCCGTTCTCGTGATTTGTATCCAAGGGTCAATTCGAAATTGAAATTTTGGATTATTAAATTGCGAAACATAATTTTGTTTTTGAATTGGATCCATACTTCCAATTTTTTAAGTCTAAGTAAAGGATCCATGGATAAAGATAGAAAAGTCTAGTTGGAATCGTAACTAAATCTTCAAATTAGGTTTTTTATAAGTTCGATTGAAGCAAAAAAGCTATTAAATGATAACTTTAGTTTACTAAAGACATCAACCTATTTATATTCGATTTTTTTTTAGCTCGGGGGAAACAAAAAACTTTTCCTAAGGATTCTTTCAAATAGAAATAGAGAACGAAGTAACTAGAAAAATGGGGATTGTTAGAATCCCCCTCTTCGAGAGGGATCATCTAGAAAGCGAATTGTTTTGAATTCATTCAGACAAAAAAAGCTGACATAGATGTTATGGGTCGAATTTTTTTATTTCGCTTGCGGCTTCTATCTGGGAATCTATCCATCGTCCATAAAGGAGCCGAATGACCCCAAAGTTTCATGTTCGGTTTTGAATTAGCGGCGTTAAAAAGTATGAATCGACGTCGACTATAACCCCTAGCCTTCCAAGCTAAC